GGAGGTATAATATTAACCACTTGACGTCCTTCTAATGCATCAACTATGGTTATTTCATATCCCCCCTTCTCTTTACGTGCTATTCTGCTTACTATACCAGCTGATGTAGCATTATAAACTGTATTGTTACTCTTGCTACCATCAGGATAAATCTGACCCCTTCCTCTGTTCCCACCTACATATATGGGATATTTTAAGAAGTGAACGTCTTTTTTCGTAGCAGGGTCGGGAGAAAGAATAGGAAAGACGATTTCGCTATATTTCTGACCGGGAACAGGACCTATCATAAGGATATTCTTTTTATTCGGACGATAACACTGAAAATAAAGATTGCCTATCTTTTCTTTCATTTCGGGAGAAATACGATCGGGGGGAGCTAATTCGAATCCCTCGGGTAAAATAAGAACAGCTCCTACATTCAAAGCTCCCTTCTTACCATTAGCAAGAACTTGTTTCAATTGCATATCATAAGGAATTCGAACAACTGCTTCAAATACAGTATCAGGAAGTACAGCTTGCGGAACTTCAATATCCACGGGCTTATTAGCTAAATGGCAATTCGCACATACAATTCGCCCAGTTGCTTCTCGTGGATTTTCATAACCCTGCTGCGCAAAAATGGGATATGCATTTGAGATAGATGCTCGAGTTATCACATATATCATGATCGATACATAAATGGATCGAGTCATCTGTTCTTTTACCCAAGAAAAAGTATTTCGATTTTGCATGGTCCAATCATTGATCCCGAAATTTCTACAATAAATTTGATAGGTAGCTAGTAGAATCCCCTATACACAAGTTTGCCATTGTATTGATTGTACTGAAAGAACTGTACTGGTGGAATATAGTATGAATACCTTAACCTTAATTTGAAAAGGTAGAAGCATAAAGAATAAGTAAGACTTAAAATGATTTCTTTATACACGAAAAAAGAATTCTGATTTGATTGATATCAAAAGATCTAATGAATTCTTCATTCATTCATTGAATGATAAATTACTACAAGCGAAGGAGATACACGATTTAAAAAAAGGAAGATCCAATATTTCACAATTGTATCTAGAATCACTGGAAAAGTGGAAACAAGACCAGATATGATCTGATCATTCTGAGCTAATCCAAAATCGTTGTAGATCGAACCAATCATTAGTTCCCAACCATGGGTCGAGTGAAATCCGATCCATAAATCAGTAATTAAAAGAATCGAAAAAGCTTTTATTGTATCACTTAAGTTATAGAGAAATTCCTGAATCCAAGAATTTAGAATAAAGAGTTGTTCATTACCCAGAACAAAATAACCACGTAGAATAGCGAAACAGATTAGATTTGTAAAGAAATGCAAAATTATATGGAAATGAGATTCATTGTGTCTTTGGACCAATTGTATCGTTTCCTTGTGCATTCCTATGCGAAGCCCTTGCATATGTGTCTCCGAATACTCCTTTATAATCTCGTCCAACAGGAATAGTTCTTCTAATTCCATAAATTTTTCTAGAACATCTTTCTCTTGAATATCATTCAAAAGGATTTCGGATTGCCCGGTATTCCACCAATTAAGAATCCAAGTTTCTATACATTTCTGAAATGAGAGAGATACCCACCAGGGCAAAAAGAGTATAGACACGAGATATGGGAGGGAAGCTAATGCTTTATTCTTTTTCATTATCCGCGATGTGAATTGTGAATTAACATGTTTCATTCGTTGATTCTATCTGATATCTGAGATTTCTATGAAGCACGAGTTCTATAACTAGAACAAGGTATCAAATCCGTGGATCTTCTCCTATTTTTGTTTTTGTGTAAAAATTGAGTCTTTGGATCTAGAATAGAACATAGAAGGAAGAAGGGCCCTTTTCAAACGGAAAAAAGAGAAGAAGTAAATATCCTTTCCATATTTCAGAGATCTCAATTAGGCAAATTGGAACCGATTTCCTCTTCAATTCTTCCAAAGACTCGAAAACCTATTTGAACTAACGAATATAATTTTGATTTCAAGACGAACCCTACCGGATCCATTAATTCTTTTATTTCTATTTCAAATTTATAGCCGCAGTGCGGAGATAGGGTATCGATTCAAAAGCCTAAAAAGAGGAATTATGTTTTACGAAAACAAAACATAGGTTAGGATATTTAATGAATCTATGCTTAATCTATACTTATTAGACCTTTTACTAGTATAAAGATAGAAAGAGTGAAAATGGACGCTATGCGTATGCGTCTACAAAATAGTTTTTGTAAATAGTTTATATTTTTCTTAATATATTTTCAGATATATCTTATTTATCTTATTTGATTAGTTTTATTATATTTTATTAGAATTGTTCCATATACATTTTGAGATGTATTAAGTCCCTTCTCTCATGCTGAGATTTATTTCTTCAGTTCATTTCAAAATACTTCAATGGGTACACGCAAGAAATAGGCCAATTCGGCAGCTTTTTGTTCCATTTCTCGTGGAGTCAAATTCTCATCAGTACGAGTCAAGGGAATGGCTCCTTGACCCTTTATTTCCATATAGAGGATACGACGAGGAAAAAGACCCTCTCTCACCTCCATTCTGATGGATTGGATATCTTTCAGAAAGAAACGAAGGAAGATGCGACGATTTATCCCAGGAAATCCCCAACGAAAAAGGGACATTCTTCCTTCTTTTCTATCGAATTGGTCATAACCACTACCTACATTCCATGAAATTGTGCACCACAAATAAGAACTAATGAATAGACCTGCGATCCCATAGAAAGACATCACGATCCCTTGCGGGAAGAAAAGGATTTGCTGAGACGGAAATACGGATATAAGATTTTTACCAAGATAACTGGAAGTTCCAACCACTAAGAATCCTAGTGAACCTAAAAAAAGGATACAGGCCCAGCAGAAATTACTTGTTTTTCGAGACCCCGTTATAAGTTCTATCCATATATATTCTGATCGCCAATTCATACTATACTAGATCCAGTTGTATTCGATTATAATTGAGAGAATAACCCAAAAGGATTTGACTCGACTTTTCTTGCTTGATCCCGAAGTAACCTTCATTAACTAGCGGTATTCCGACGGGAATCTTTAGAAATGATAATAAGATTGGTTAGATACATTGAGTTTCTATTTCAAAGATTTCTCAAAAAAGATTTGCCAATCCTTTTGAATTTAATCATTTAATTGATGAAGATATAATCGCATATACATGCATAAATGCGTATATTATGCATCGGCATACATAACAAAACAACTCTTCCTTTTGTTTTCGAAAAGGCTACATATCGTATATCCTGCCATATTACATTAAAAGAGTATCTGTATGATGATCCAAAATTGATGAGATTCGGTCCCATCGTATTTAGACAATCTTATTTCTTTGGACATAAAGAGATAAAGAAGCCATTGCAATTGCCGGAAAGACCAGGCCCACTAAAGGAACAAAGATAGAAGGAAAGTTAAAATCTATCATAGGATGGGTACCTCGATTTCATATTTGTACTTATTATGATTATAAATCATAATTATAAATATATCTCACGATAAGTCTATCTATTAGGAATAATATTAAGATTATCTTAATATTAAGTACTTAAGAATCAATAACAAATGTAGAACTAAATGAAGCATACCTACTCCTCTTTCTACACGAATATGTATAAGAATCCGTTTTCAGAAATTGGATTCTTCTTCTCCCATCCTTACCTTAATCTTCTTTCTATCTTTCCTTTCAAAACACCTTTTTTGTTTTGAAAGGAAAGATAGAAAGAAGATTATTATGAGTTCCCGACTTTCACCAATCTTATCCAACAAACAGGGATTCCTAGTGAAAAACGGGGGTTCCCGGTAAACTTATATATTCTTATCCTTTATCATTCTATATTCTTATATTCTTCTTATTTGTTATTTGAATATATCTATTTGATTTGATATTTCTTCTTTATCTTTATTTCAGATTTTATTTTCATTCTTTCGATATCTTTCTTTTTTATCTTTCGCTGTTCTATATATGAGTCAATATGAATATGTCAAAAAGATGGAGAAAATCCTTTTTATTTCCCGTATTTATCGGAAGGAGAAAATACTCTTTTTTATCTTGTCGATAGAGGGATGCTTCTTCCTAATCAGGAAGAGAGGTAGAATAAGAGAAGGATCCGAGGCAAAAAGTGATTATCCAAAACTTCTGACTCTTACTATACTTATATGCTTATAACTGATGTCCTCAAAGAAAACACCATCTTCTTAGTTTTTTTCATTATAATGAACTAAATGCTTATTCGCTACAAATAAAAATAACTGAAGCTATTGCTATACTTCTATTTTAAGATCTTCTTTTTCATCTTGATTCAAGGGAAGAAAACCATGTAGCTGAAATAACTCATTCAGAACACCTTTTAAAAGATTACGTGGTACGATTGGGTCGAATAAGCCCTTATGGAATAAATACTCAGCCGCTTGTGAACCGTCGGGTACTGTCTTTTTCAATGTTTGTTCAATTACTCTTTTACCCGCAAACGCAATGTAGGCATTAGGTTCAGCAATAATGATATCTCCCAACATACCAAAACTTGCTGTAACTCCGCCAGTTGTAGGAGATGTAAGGATTGATACATAGAATAATTCTTTATTTGATTGATAATCATATAAAGCAGAAGATATTTTAGCCATTTGCATCAAGCTCAAACTCCCTTCTTGCATGCGTGCTCCTCCAGAAGCACACACAATAATGACAGGTAGAGATCGATTAGTAGCATACTCGATTAAACGGGTGATCTTCTCACCTACTACGGATCCCATACTACCTCCCATAAACTGAAAATCCATAACTCCAATTGCTATGGGAATACTATTTAGTTGACCTACGCCCGTTTGAACAGCTTCAGTTAAACCCGTTTTCCTTTGATAAAAAGAGATGCGATCTATATAAGGTTCCTCCTCTGAATTAAATTCAATGGGGTCCATAGAGATCATATCTTCATCCATAGGCTCCCAAGTGCCAGGATCAATAAAGAGTTCGATTCTATCTGAACTACTCATTTTCAAATGATATCCGCAGTGTTCACAAATATTCATTTTTGACCTAAATAATTTTTTATAATTTAATCCATAACAATTCTCGCATTGAACCCATAACTGTTTGTATTTTGCATTTATATCGAAATCATTATATCTTCCTCTTATATTAAGAGAATTGCTACTAGTTTTGATACTCGAATTTCCACTTTCAATACTACTTCTGCTTTCCGTACAAATGAAACTATAAATGTAACTGTCGATACCACTATAAATGTCACTATTAAGACTGATCTCAAAATGAAGATAACTATCAATGCAACTATTAATGTGATTATTCCAATTAGATTGAGTATCATACATGGGATAATAATAGTAGCTATTAGACCCACTATTAAAAGAACTAGAAAGAAGGATTTCTAGTTCACTTAAAAGAGAACTAGCATTGTCAATATCAAAAATATGATTCTCAATATCAAAATATACAGAATAACTGTCACCATTACTATTTCTAACTAAAAAAGTATGATCAGAGATTAAACTCCAAATATTCCTGCTATCAAATAAATAATTTAGATAATGAATATTGCTGAAACTATAACTGACCCGACTAGGAATCTTTTTCTCCACATCATTTAGAATAGGTTCTTCACTTTCACTGGTATGTCCAAGAGCATCAAGATTTTCCATTGATTTACTTAGTCCATACTTATGTTCTAACTTCTTGTTAGACAACATCGAATTCAACCAACATTTTTCCATAGAGTCTTTCTGCCCCCTATTTGATGAAAACCTAATACTTATAGATGAATAGTCATTCGATGAAGAAAAAATCATTTTACTATTCCTTTTTTCTTTCTTTTTATTTCTAATAAGAATGAAAATGAAGCATATGATTCAATCAGTAAGATTATTAATGAAAAACGAGCCAGTCTTGAAAAGAAAGAAAGGATTCTCCTTTTGAGGAATCCGGTGAATCATTTCAATATTATGATCATGATAATGATTATGATAGAATCTTTTCCTCAAGAAAAGAAGAGAAGATATATAAAGACAGGTTTCTCTCATGTAAAACTTTCAATTCTCATCAAAAAGATACGTTTCTTCCCATAAATTAAAGATGAATTCTCGTATAATCTCGTGTCATATAGTCAAATAAGAAAATTATTACAACGGGGAACGAAAAAGACAATATACAGGATGGGGGGTGGGGTAGAAGGGATCCTTCCCTTGGCTTGATCTATGGCCTGAAATTAGACTAAGGAATATAAAATGATCCACCAATCCAATCCCAAGGATCCATAATGGATTCAACAATAAATAATAGAATAGATAAGTTGTTTATTCTTCGATCTTATCTTCTTATTATGTTTAGATTTTGTATACACTTTTATATGGTTATATGGTAAGGTCTGTAGATATAAAATAAAAGATATATGCAGATGCACAAAGGCCCTCACAGTTCATAGTATGAAATTAGTATAAGATGGTTATTCTTTATTCGGCCCAATCTTTTCCTAAAAGAAAAAGAAAGATTGGGCCAAGTTTCATTGCAATCAATTAGGAGAACAAACAGGAATTGCTGACTTATACGCGCTTATTTTGTCTCTTTATTTTTTCACTGGTTCTTTATCTAGCTTATCCACTGGATCGAACTCGAATTTGATCTCTTTCCATACTTCACAAGCAGCGGCTAGTTCAGGGCTCCATTTGCTAGCTTCACGAATAATCTCATTACCTTCACGAGCAAGATCACGTCCCTCATTACGAGCTTGTACACATGCTTCTAAAGCCACCCGATTAGCTACTGCACCGGGTGCATTTCCCCAAGGGTGCCCTAAAGTTCCTCCACCGAACTGTAGTACGGAATCATCTCCAAAGATTTCGGTTAGGGCAGGCATATGCCAAACATGAATACCCCCTGAAGCCACGGGCAGAACACCTGGCATAGAGACCCAGTCTTGGGTGAAAAAAATACCACGACTTCGATCTTTTTCAATAAAATCATCACGTAACAAATCAACAAAACCCAAAGTCATCTCACGTTCCCCCTCCAGTTTACCCACTACTGTACCGCCGTGAATATGATCTCCACCAGACATACGTAATGCTTTAGCTAGTACACGAAAATGCATACCATGATTTTTCTGTCTATCAATAACTGCATGCATTGCGCGATGGATGTGAAGAAGTAGACCGTTGTCGCGGCAATAATGAGCCAAGCTAGTATTTGCGGTGAACCCCCCAGTTAAGTAGTCATGCATTACGATAGGAGTTCCCAATTCTCTGGCAAATACCGCTCTTTTGATCATTTCTTCACATGTACCCGCAGTTGCATTCAAGTAATGTCCTTTGATTTCACCCGTTTCGGCTTGCGCTTTAAAAAGTGCTTCGGCACAAAATAAGAAACGATCTCTCCAACGCATAAATGGTTGTGAATTTACGTTTTCATCATCCTTAGTAAAATCAAGTCCACCCCGTAAACATTCATAAACCGCTCTACCG